ACACTGCGGATATCATTTGAAAATGAGTAGTTCAGACAGAATCGAACTCTTTATTGATCCTGGCACTTGGGAGCCTATGGATGAAGATATGGTCTCTATGGACCCCATTGAATTTCATTCAGAGGAGGAACCTTATATAGATCGCATCTCTTTTTATCAAAGAAAAACGGGTTTAACTGAAGCTGTTCAAACGGGCGTAGGTCAACTAAATAGTATTCCCATAGCAATTGGAGTTATGGATTTTCAGTTTATGGGAGGTAGTATGGGATCCGTAGTAGGTGAGAAAATCACCCGTTTGATCGAGTATGCTACTAATCGATCTCTACCTGTCATTATTGTGTGTGCTTCTGGAGGAGCACGCATGCAAGAAGGGAGTTTGAGCTTGATGCAAATGGCTAAAATATCTTCTGCTTCATATGATTATCAATCAAAGAAAAAATTATTCTATGTATCAATCCTTACATCTCCTACAACTGGCGGAGTTACGGCAAGTTTTGGTATGTTGGGAGATATCATTATTGCTGAACCTAATGCCTACATTGCGTTTGCGGGTAAAAGAGTAATTGAACAAACATTGAAAAAGACAGTACCCGACGGTTCACAAGCGGCTGAGTATTTATTCCATAAGGGCTTATTCGACCCAATCGTACCACGTAATCCTTTAAAAGGTGTTCTGAATGAGTTATTTCAGCTACATGGTTTCCTTCCCTTGAATCAAGATTCAAAAAAGATATCGAAAAAATGAAAAGAAAATAGTAAAAAAGAAGAAATTTCAAATCAAATAAATCAAATAGAAATATTCAAATAACAAATAATAAGAATCTAGAGGTTCTTTCTATTTACCGAGAATCCCCGTTTTTCACTAGGAATCCCTGTTTGTTGGATAAGATTGGTTAAAGTCGGGAACTCATAAGAAACTCCTTTCTATCTTTCCTTTCAAAAAAAAATGTTTTTTGAAAGGAAAGATAGAAAGACGATGAAGATAAGGATGGGAGAAGAAGAATCCAGCGGATTCTCATACATATTCGTGTAGAAAGAGGAATAGGTACACTTAATTTAGTTCTACATTCGTTATTGATTCTTAAATACTTCATATTAAGATTATCTTAATATTCTATCTAATAGATAGACTTATCATAAGATATCTTTATAATTATAATTTATAATTATAATAGGTACAAATATGAAATCGAGGTACCCATTCTATGATAGATTTGAACTTTCCCTCTATTTTTGTTCCTTTAGTGGGCCTAGTCTTTCCGGCAATCGCAATGGCTTCTTTATCTCTTTATGTCCAAAGAAATAAGATTGTCTAAATATGATGGGACCAAATCTCATCAATTTCTTTCAACACTGGATCATCATACAGATGCTTTTTTAATGTAATATGGTAGGATATATGATATGTGGCCTTTCCGAAAACAAATGGAAGAGTTGTTTTGTTATGTATGCCGATGCATAATATACGCATTAATGCATGTATATGCGGTTATAGCTTAAGAAATTAAATGATTAAATTCAAAATGATCAGCAAATCTTTTTTGAAAAATATTTGAAATAGAAACTCAATGTATCTAACCAATTATTCCTAATGGTTCCCGTCGGAATGCTGCTAGTTGATGAAAGTTACTTCGGGATCAAGCAATAAAGTCGAGTCAAATCCATTTGGGTTATTCTCTCAATTCCAATCGAATGCAACTGGATCTAGTATAGTATGAACTGGCGATCAGAACTTATATGGATAGAACTTATAACGGGGTCTCGAAAAACAAGTAATTTTTGCTGGGCCTTTATCCTTTTTTTAGGTTCACTAGGATTCTTAGTGGTTGGAACTTCCAGTTATCTTGGTAAAAATCTGATATCCGTATTTCCGTCTCAGCAAATTCCTTTTTTCCCACAAGGGATCGTGATGTCTTTCTATGGGATCGCAGGTCTATTCATTAGTTCTTATTTGTGGTGCACAATTTCATGGAATGTAGGTAGTGGTTATGACCGATTCGATAGAAAAGAAGGGATAATGTCCCTTTTTCGTTGGGGATTTCCTGGAAGAAATCGTCGCATCTTCCTTCGTTTCTTTCTGAAAGATATCCAATCAATCAGAATGGAGGTGAGAGAGGGTCTTTTTCCTCGTCGTGTCCTTTATATGGAAATAAGGGGCCAAGGAGCCATTCCCTTGACCCGTACTGATGAGAATTTGACTCCACGAGAAATTGAACAAAAAGCTGCCGAATTGGCCTATTTCTTGCGCGTACCCATTGAAGTATTTTGAAATGAACTGAAGAATCAATCTCAGCATGAGAGAAGGAACTTAATACATCTCAAAAGCAGGAGGGAGTATATGGAACAATATTAATAAAATCTAATATAACTAATCAAATAAAATAGATTTTAAAATCTATTAAGGAGAATAGAAACTATTTGTACACAAAAACTATTTTTTATACGCATACACATGGCGTCCAGCTTTACTCTTTATACTAGTAAAAGGTCTAATAAGTATAGATTCATCAAATATCCTAACATGTCTTTTGTTTTCGTAAAATAGAATTCCTCTTTTTAGGCCTTTGAATTGATACCCTATCCCCGCGCTGCGGTTAGACAGTGAAATCTTTCGAATTCGAAATAGAAATAAAAGAATGAAAGGATCCGGTAGGGTTCGTCTTTAAATCCAAATTCTATTCGTTAGTTCAAATGGGTTTTCGAGTCTTCATGGAAAGGAATAAATGAAGAGGAAATCGGTTACAATTTGCCTAATCGGGATCTCTGGAATATAGAAAGAATATTTACTTCTTTTTTTTTTCATTCGAAAAGGGCCTTCTTCTATGTTCTATTCTAGATTATTCTAGATCCAAAGAGTCAATTCTTACACAAAAAAAAATAGGAAAAGATCCATAGGTTCGATACCTTATTCTTGTTAGAGTTATAGGCTCTTGTTATATAACTCGTGCTTCATATAAATTTCAGATAGAATCGACGAATGAAACAGGTTCATTAACAATTCACATCACAGATACAGAATGAAAAAAAAGAAAGCATTGGCTTCCCTCCCATATCTTGTGTCTATACTCTTTTTGCCCTGGTGGGTTTCTCTCTCATTTAAGAAATGTCTAGAAACTTGGGTTATTCATTGGTGGAATACCAGGCAATCCGAAATCCTTTTGAATGATATTCAAGAGAAAAATGTTCTAGAAAAATTTATGGAATTAGAAGAACTATTCCTGTTGGACGAGATGATAAAGGAGTACTCGGAGACACATATGCAAAGCCTTCGTATAGGAATGCACAAGGAAACAATACAATTGGTCCAAAGACACAATGAATCTCATTTCCATATCATTTTGCATTTCTCTACAAATCTAATCTGTTTCGCTATTCTAAGTGGTTATTTTGTTCTGGGTAATGAAGAACTTTTCATTCTAAATTCTTGGATTCAGGAATTTCTCTATAACTTAAGTGATACAATCAAAGCTTTTTCGATTCTTTTAGTTACTGATTTATGGATCGGATTTCACTCGACCCATGGTTGGGAACTAATGATTGGTTCGATCTACAACGATTTTGGATTGGCTCAGAATGACCAGATTATATCTGGTCTTGTTTCCACTTTTCCAGTGATTCTAGATACAATTGTGAAATATTGGATCTTCCATTTTTTAAATCGTGTATCTCCTTCGCTTGTAGTAATTTATCATTCAATGAATGAATGAATAATTCATTAGATCTTTTGATATCAATCAAATCAGAATCTTTCTTCGTGTATAAAGAAATCATTTTTAATCTTACTTATTCTTTATACTTCTACCTTTTCAATTCAAGGTATTCATACTATATTCCACCAGTACAATTCTTTCAGTACAATCAATACAATGGCAAACTCGTGGATAGGGAATTCTACTAACTACCTATCAAATTTATTGTAGAAATTCCGGGGATCAATGATTGGACCATGCAAAATAGAAAGACTTTTTCTTGGGTAAAAGAACAGATGACTCGATCCATTTATGTATCGATCATGATATATGTAATAACTCGAGCATCTATTTCAAATGCATATCCCATTTTTGCGCAGCAGGGTTATGAAAATCCACGAGAAGCAACTGGGCGAATTGTATGTGCCAATTGCCATTTAGCTAATAAGCCCGTGGATATTGAAGTTCCGCAAGCTGTACTTCCTGATACTGTATTTGAAGCAGTTGTTCGAATTCCTTATGATATGCAACTGAAACAAGTTCTTGCTAATGGTAAAAAGGGAGCTTTGAATGTAGGAGCTGTTCTTATTTTACCCGAGGGATTCGAATTAGCCCCCCCCGATCGTATTTCTCCCGAAATGAAAGAAAAGATGGGCAATCTTTCTTTTCAGTGTTATCGTCCTAATAAAAGAAATATTCTTGTGATAGGTCCTGTTCCCGGTCAGAAATATAGTGAAATCGTCTTTCCTATTCTTTCCCCCGACCCTGCTACGAAAAAAGACGTTCACTTCTTAAAATATCCCATATATGTAGGTGGGAACAGAGGAAGGGGTCAGATTTATCCTGATGGTAGTAAGAGTAACAATACAGTTTATAATGCTACATCAGCTGGTATAGTAAGCAGAATAGCACGTAAAGAAAAGGGGGGATATGAAATAACCATAGTTGATGCATCAGAAGGACGTCAAGTGGTTGATATTATACCTCCAGGACCAGAACTTCTTGTTTCAGAAGGTGAATCCATCAAGCTTGATCAACCATTAACAAGTAATCCAAATGTAGGAGGGTTTGGTCAGGGAGACGTAGAAATAGTGCTTCAAGATCCATTACGAGTCCAAGGCCTTCTGTTATTCTTGGCATCTGTGATTTTGGCACAAATATTTTTGGTTCTGAAAAAGAAACAGTTTGAAAAGGTTCAGTTGTACGAAATGAATTTCTAGATCTAGAGATTCCTTAAAATAAAGTTGGTAAAAGTGCCAAATTCTTGTTGATTGATAGAATGATATATGATTCAAAAAATTCTATAAGTCT